TGATTTCCATGGGATTGTAGTTCAATTGGTCAGAGCACCGCCCTGTCAAGGCGGAAGCTGCGGGTTCGAGCCCCGTCAGTCCCGGCGGATTCAATAAAAAAAAGACATTAACTCCCCCTTTTGTTTCTGGGCAAGGGGATCAAAATGGTTTCATTTATCTTTTTTTTTCTTTTTTCATCAAGCAAAAGAAAGGGGTATTTCCGTTATTTTAACTAGCACCAATTGATGGTAGAGAGACATATGTAAATTAATTATAATTATTGAGAACATTCAACACTTCAAGAAAGAGATACTGTATGGGGTTTCCGCTTTTTATCAACTTAATTCGTGTAGGAAAATGGAATAGGATAGCGTATAATACATTTGCCAAGAGTACCTATATATATATACTTTTCGTTCTATGAAGTTAAGGAATTGAAAATAGTTCGAATCCAACCAAGGAACGAGGATATTTTAAAAATAAAGCTAAAATTAGTCTTCCCTAATGAATTTGGTCTTTTTAAAGATTAGAGTCGAAGAAAAAACTCGTAAGAAAATTTAACTAGTTAATTTTGTGGAATATTTGAGTTTTTTTACTGGGACTCGTCTTTGTCACATTCCCTTTCTTTGTTTTCCAAAAAGATTATATACCCTTCAAAAATTTTTAAAATTTCAAATTGAACTTCGTACTTGTTTTCTCTATTTGATTTCTATTGTTTATTTAATAAGGTTCTTTAAAAACGATTTTTGTAAACAATCGAAGTAGAACAGGTTTTTTATGGTACTTCATCAGATAATTGTACAAGGAAAGTAAAGTACTAGGTTGTAGAAAAGAAAGCGGGGAAAAAGAATTATAAATCAATATTTTTTGATTGGATCAGGACTCTCATTATGTATTCGGTGTGGATAAAAGATCTTCCTATGTTATACTATTAAATTCTTGACGATGAATCGATTTTATAGCTCCGATATTGTTATTCATGATATTTATTTCATTCGATATCATCGAAATCTAAATTCATCTGAGTGAGTTTACAAGCGAAAGAGTTCTCATCTCTATGGGATTAAATCCCGAGATATTCCAAAGAAAAAAAAAAAAAATAAACGATTAAATTATGGAAGTAAATATTCTTGCATTTATTGCTACTGCACTCTTCATTCTCGTTCCTACTGCTTTTTTGCTTATAATTTACGTAAAAACAGTTAGTCAAAATGATTAATTTGAATAAAATTTGACTATCAATGAAAAAAAAAGGATTTCAATTTCTCGTCTTAAATGAAAGGAATGCATTAGACTCAGTAGTAGTATCCTAAGGGGCCCGCTAGTATGGTAGAAAGAGATCTCTTTCTACCATACTAGCCATTATGGTTATTGTAATGTAGAAAGATACAAGTGAAATATCTTAATATAAAGGAATCCACCTATATCTCTCTTTTTCTTTCTAAACGTCAATATAAATTAAATAGAATATTAAATGTATGTACATACTTTCGCGATTTCATTTGTTTGTTTGATCCAGTTAATACAGATAATCCCCATTCGATGAAAACTTCTTCAGATTTCTAAAGGGGATTACCCCATGAATGGTTAACCGTGTAAACCCTGATATAAAAATAGAAAATGAGTCAATAAAACATAAATCCAATTTCTAAAAAAAATCTTAAAAAAATTGCCGAACGGTCTAGAAAACTAAAACAATTGATACAGGTTGATAGAGTTTTATTATTACCGCAATTAGGAGTACTTCTAGAGTCCACTTCTTCCCCACACTACGAGAGAGAGGGAAAATGTAAAAACTACCATTAAAGCAGCCCATGCGAGACTTACTATATCCATGTGAATTCTGTCCCCTATTTCTATGAATATGAAGAAACTATTCCATTATTGTTCACTAATAATAGTGAAATCACTGGTGCAGAGTCAAAAAAAGGGAGAGGTATTTGGTCACCATTGATGAACTACTCCAAAAAATAAAAAATCCACTTATCTTATAATGAGTTATTCTTAATTATAGAATTTCTAGTAGAATCGACAAGATGTAAACACAAGCAAATGGATACTTTTTGAAGTATCCAAGTAATCTCACTCACATGTAGATAGAAAGAATAAGACGTTTTCTTTCTTTTATCGTTTTTTCTTTTTGGAAGTAAAATGAAAGGCAATTCTTCATCTAATCTAATATTGATTGAATGTCTGAGCATTACGAGACTTTCATGAGTCTTTATCCTCTTTATCCAAAGTATCTTAGGTCCTTTCCAAAACTATAACTATTAATTTAATTCCTATCCAAGTTCTAATTGAAGACTCAGTAAGTGGAACTAAATTAGTAGTGGCAAGTAAAGATTTACGGATTTCCCTCCACTACTTTAAGTTTTCCTTGAATCTGATAGGCCTTTAGGTTAGAGAATAGAACCTCGAGAGCCCGGGGCTTAGAATCACGAAACAAAAGTATCAAGAGTCTTTTCCTACGTTTGTTATAATAGGGGATTTCAAGTCTGTTGTTGAGGCGGCACCCGGATTTGAACTGGGGAAAAAGGATTTGCAGTCCCCCGCCTTACCACTCGGCCATGCCGCCAAAACGATAGAAACTAGATTCCAATTTTCTCTTTTTTTTCAACTCCGAAAAAAATATATATATAGATTTTCAGTCATAAAATCTAGAATCCAGTACAAACCAGAACCATTAACTATTGACTGTAAATTCATGACCATTTTTGAATTCAAATCTACATTTTTTTATTTCTAATAATCTAATAATATTAATAAATGGATTTTTAACTAATCTATATTGAGTTTTTTCAATAAAAAAGAAATCTTCTTCAATTTCAATTATAACAGTAATGATGAGTATATGTAAACCCCAGAATCAGAACATACGTTACGTTGTGTTATAGAGCTATAGCTCTATAATGGGGTATTTTATCTCTCTAGGGATGCTTTTGAGGAATAATTCTCAATAAATTTTTATATTTCAATTTTTGATTGAATACATTGAAGAGAAAATTTCATTTTTGATAGAGCACAGTATGTGCTGTCCCAAATAGAACTGTACCACAATAAAAGAAGAAAAAGAGACATATATATCTGTGCATTCTTTTTGATTTTAATAATAAAAAAATTTAATAAATAAAAAAAAAAAAAACAAAACCAGTTTTCTTACCTACTTCAATTCAATGATATTCTAACTATTCAATGATATTCTAACTATTCTATTCAAAACAAAATAGGTAAAAATAAATCTCTTTTCGGCAAATATTTTTTTGAACAATGAACTACAAATACATGGAAAAGTCCAGTGGTAAAAGTTTTCTATTTATTATATGTTTATCTGCTCGAACAGATCCAATCGTGGATACATTTTTTTAATGGTATGCAATCGAATTGGAATATGTAATATCATAGGTGAAAATGAAATGACTTTTTTTCGAGTCTTTACAAAACTCCATAAGTTCCAGTGGTATTTCTCAATTTTATTCCATTTGGATCTCTTTCTTATAAAAAATGCCAATTGAATCTAGTCTCCGTTCATACGTATTTCATACATTCCATATATCGTGGAGTTGAATAAAATTTCATGTGATTCAGTAAACAGAATAGAAATTCCATTATTGCTAGATCGAATTCTATGGATATGATTCGGTGAAGAATGAGAGATGGGATGGTATTTTTTCAATAAACGAATAAATGGTAAATTCAAAAAAGATGCTCGGGGATGGAAAAGAGGGAACATCTACAATACCCGGATTTAATCAGATACAATTTGAAGGGTTTTATCGGTTTATTGATCAGGGTTTAATAGAAGAACTTTCTAAGTTTCCAAAAATTGAAGATATAGATCACGAAATTGAATTTCAATTATTTATGGAAACATATCAATTGGTAGAACCTCTGATAAAAGAACGAGATGCTGTCTATGAATCACTTACATACTCTTCTGAATTATATGTATCCGCAGGATTAATTTGGAAAACCAGTAGGAATATGCAAGAACAAAGAATTTTTATTGGAAACATTCCTTTAATGAATTCCCTTGGAACTTCTATAGTAAACGGAATATACAGAATTGTGATCAATCAAATATTGCAAAGTCCTGGTATCTATTACCAGTCAGAATTGGATCATAACGGGATTTCGGTCTATACCGGCACCATAATATCAGATTGGGGGGGCAGGTTAGAATTAGAGATTGATAAAAAAGCAAGAATATGGGCTCGTGTGAGTAGGAAACAGAAAATATCTATTCTAGTTCTATCATCAGCTATGGGTTTGAATCTAAGAGAAATTCTAGAGAATGTTTGCTACCCTGAAATTTTCTTATCTTTCTTGACCGATAAGGAGAAAAAAAAAATTGGGTCAAAAGAAAATGCTATTTTGGAGTTTTATCAACAATTTTCTTGTGTAGGTGGGGATCCAATATTTTCTGAATCCTTATGTAAGGAATTACAAAAAAAATTCTTTTACCAAAGGTGTGAATTGGGAAGGATTGGTCGCCGAAATATTAATTGGAGACTGAATCTTAATATACCTCAGAACAATATATTTTTGTTACCACGAGATATATTAGCAGCTGCCGATCATTTGATTGGGATGAAATTTGGAATGGGTACACTTGATGATATGAATCATTTGAAAAATAAACGGATTCGCTCTGTAGCGGATCTTTTACAAGACCAGCTCGGGTTGGCTCTGGCTCGTTTAGAAAATGTAGTTAAGGGAACTATATCCGGAGCAATTAGGCATAAATTGATACCTACTCCGCAGAATTTGGTAACTTCAACTCCGTTAACAACTACTTATGAATCCTTTTTCGGATTACACCCATTATCTCAAGTTTTGGATCGAACTAATCCATTGACACAAATCGTTCATGGGAGAAAATTGAGTTATTTGGGCCCTGGCGGATTAACAGGGCGAACTGCTAATTTTCGGATACGAGATATCCATCCTAGTCACTATGGGCGTATTTGTCCCATTGACACGTCTGAAGGAATCAATGTTGGACTTATTGGATCTTTATCAA